GAAGATAAGATAATGGTAGAAAGAGTACCATGCTGTGCTGGATTTCAAGCAGTTTCGCTTTAACCATGCTATTAGCCTACATTATTGGTTCAGAGAGAATCAAAATAGATTTACCAAAAACGCACGAAATGCTATGGTTCTTCCATATGATTTTAAAAATTATTCAGAAGTAATTCGTGGAATTATGCACTTTATGTTATAAATAAAGTGCAGCTGGTTGAATCCAGCACTTTTTTTGAAATAAACAACTCGCACACACTCCCTTTCCAAAAAAGATCAATACACCAAGTACTACACTTAGATTTATTGGATTTGTTGCTAAAATATCGGTATTAAATCCGAAACTCCCGGCGGATGACCAGTGACCCAAATAAACGACAGAATCGGTTACATTTTTCATATGATCTCCCTAAGAATTAGAATAAAAAAGTTCTTTTTATATCACTTCGTCCCCCCCTTTTGTCTTTATTTATTAATTTTATAACCAGCGTCAAAAATCTATTATAGGTAGAACTCGATTTGACTTTTCTAATTCCAATTTCCACTATGAACGCGAATTAGATACTAGGACTGATGTTACTTGTAAAATAGTTTGTTGAAACATTTCAGTTCTAATGGACTAAGAAGGGGCAGGAAAAAGGCGAATTGCTATGCGAACACTCTCAAACTAAGTTCGTTGATTTTTATTATTGTGGTAACGAATAAGTAATTCTAGGAGTGAAATCTTGGATGGAAAGTCTAGGGGAATAACAAAATACATATTTTTTCTATTTCTAGGATTAGATTAAACAAAAGGATTTGCAAATAAAAGTGCTAATGCTACAACTAGTCCATAAATTGTTAAAGCTTCCATGAAAGCCAGACTAAGCAATAAAGTCCCTCTTATTTTTCCCTCTGCCTCGGGTTGTCTCGCAATACCTTCTACAGCTTGGCCCGCAGCAGTACCCTGACCAACTCCAGGTCCAATAGAAGCAAGTCCGACGGCTAATCCAGCAGCAATAACAGAAGCAGCAGAAATCAGTGGATTCATTAGAAGTTCCTCACACCAAAATAAAGAAATGGTTAATGATACAAGCAACCAATGAATTAGAACTTAATTATTATTATTCGCTGGCGACAATTGGTCCGGGCGAAGTAAGTAAGAACTCGGATTTGAATTCCCTCAACTTTACTTCCTACGGTGCTTTGTCCCGAACCATTTTTTGTCTGCTTCCTTCTTTTGCTTGATTTAGTTTATTATTCAATTCACAGGCATAGATCAAATGGGAAGATTTCTATTTGAATCCCCGTCTAAATTCATAGCAATAAATCCAATTCTATCTATCTTTAGGCCATATAGACCCAATCCATTACACATATACAAGCCCGTCTTGGATAATGTAAACTTACTATTTCTATCATTCCTATCTTAGAGTGAAAGATTGTCATAAGGCTTAAAAGCTCTTATTTCGAAATAAAAAAAAATAAAAAACAAGTTAATGATGCCCTTCCATAGATTCTCCTATATAAGCCGCAGCTAAAGTTGCAAAAATAAGAGCTTGAATACCACTTGTAAATAATCCAAGAAACATAACGGGAATAGGAACCACTAAAGGTACTAAAGAAACAAGAACAACAACTACTAATTCATCAGCTAATATATTCCCGAAAAGTCGAAAACTAAGTGATAAAGGTTTTGTGAAATCTTCTAAGATATTAATAGGTAAAAGAATTGGGGTTGGTTGAATATATTTACCAAAATAACCCAATCCCTTTTTGCTAAGACCCGCATAAAAATATGCTATTGACGTGAGTAAAGCTAAAGCAACAGTAGTATTTATATCATTCGTAGGTGCAGCTAACTCCCCTTGCGGTAACTCTATAAGTTTCCAAGGTAAAAGAGCCCCGGACCAATTCGAAACAAAAATAAATAAAAACATGGTTCCAATAAAGGGAACCCAAGGACCGTATTCTTCTCCAATCTGAGTTTTGCTCAAGTCTCGAATGAATTCAAGAATGTATTCGAAAAAATTCTGACTGCTAGTCGGGATAGTTTGTGGATTCCGAATAGCGATAGCGGTTGACCCTAATAAGATAGCAATTACAACCCAAGAAGTGATAAGTACCTGGGCATGCACTTGGAAACCCCCGATTTGCCAATATAAATGTTGGCCTACTTCCACACCGGATATAGCATAGAATGTGTTGATGGAACTCATATTGCCCTCTGACAGAAATAGAACTTGAAAAGGAATTATTTTGATTCAATCAGCGCTTTTTTAAATTTTGTATACCAACAAATCACATAATATACCCATAGATTTTTATCCTTTTCATTCCAGATCCGTATAAGCAATTGTAAAAATATATGGAGGTCTAAAAGTCATTTTTTATTAATTATTAATCAAGGCTTTTTTATATATCTCGAACGGCCCTCACAAATAGCAAATACTAGTTTGTTAAGAATTAATCGGATCGAAGCTATAGCATCATCATTCGCTGGAATCGAAATATCTGCAAGATGGGGGTCACAATTTGTATCGATTAAACAAATCGTTGGAATTCCCAAAGTGATACATTCTCGAAGAGCCGTGTCTTCTTCTTGCTGATCAACGATGATTACAATATCAGGTAAACTCGTCATATATTTAATCCCACCGAGATATGTTTGCAAGTGAGATAATTGTCTCTTCAGCATAGCTGCATCTCGTTTCGGAAGACGGTTATTGAGCCCCCCTTCCATTCTTAAGTCCCGAAACTTATGAAGTCGTGTTTCGGTCGTGGACCAATTCGTTAACATACCGCCGAGCCATTTTTTATTAACATAATGACAGCGAGCCTTTATTGCAGCTCGAGCTACTGAATCCGCTGCTTTATTTTTGGTACCAACAATTAAGAATTGTTTTTCCTTACTTGCTGCATTAAAAACTAAATCACAAGCTTCTGATAAAAAACGCGCCGTTGTAGTAAGATTTGTAATATGAATACCCTTACGCTTTGCAGAGATATAAGGTGCCATTTTCGGATTCCACTTTCTAGTACCATGACCAAAATGAACTCCCGCTTCCATCATCTCTTCCAAATTGATGTTCCAATATCTTTTTGTCATTTCTCTCCACACTTCCTCTCTTTTTTTATTAAAAAAAAGACGAGGTACCTCGAAAATAAAATAAATAATTGTTCCGATGGAACCTTTACCGAAGATTGGCTGTTGATACACGATCCAAGCCAGTAATTCCTTTCTATTTGGATTGTCTTTTCTTTTTTCTTACTTAATTAAAAATTAACAACAAATAACCGGACCAACTCCAGACCAGTTAAAAAGAGTTATAAAGGATGAATCCGACCTCAGGAATCAGTAACTCCCAGAAATGATTTTTCTGATGTATCATGGGAACTCTTTGAAATGGGAGAATGAAAGAAATCTCGGTGGTGGACCAAAATATCTTTTATTTTACCCTCAAATAACTTTTTCTTTTTCTTCGTCTGTTGCCTTGAATGATGTACTAATTCTTTGAATCCAGTACCGACGGGTATCATACTTCCCAAAACAACGTTCTCTTTCAGGCCCTTCAACCAATCGATACGACCCCGTAGAGCAGCTTTTGCTAAAACTCGAGCGGTTTCTTGAAAACTCGCTTCGGATATGAAACTTTGAGTATTCAGAGATGCTCTTGTTATTCCCAATAAAATAGCTCGGTAAGAGATTGGTTCTTCCAAAGCACGTCCCGTTCGTTCCGCGCGCAACACTCCAATAAGTTCTCCGGGTAAAAAAACATTCGACATTCCGTCTTCTGAAACTAATACTTTTGATGTTATTTGACGTACAATAATTTCTAGATGCCTGTTATGAATCTGCACACCTTGGGATCGATAAACCTTTTGTATCTTGTTAACTAACGAGATACGACTTTGCACTATAGTTAGCTCGACACCAATCAAGAATCCCCAAGGAATTCCAAGAATTCTTGTTATATGCTCATTCCAACCCTCCACTCTCTTTTCCAGGTTCATCGATATGGAGTCAATCGAACGTACTTCCAAGACCTGTTCTACTTTTGGAAGACCCTGCGTTATATCACCCGATCTTGATTTTTCATATATAAATGTAACAAAAGTATCTCCCGTAGAAAGGATTTCTCCATAATGGCCATGAACAGTTGCCCCTGGCGTGGCCAAATAGGGCTTAGCCGATCTAATTATTATAGAATCCACTTGAACAATTAAAACTTGGCCCAATTTTAGGTGGGGTCTGTTTTTCGCTATACACCCATTTTCACAAATAAACTGACCAAGACTAATTGTTGTGGGTCTCTCTTCACAAAAAGTACAATGGATAAAATACCAAGTCAAATGAAATGGATTCAAAATTATTTTACTGCATAGATCGGGATTCGAAACCCCTCCATTTTCATCCATTAAATAGTAGTTAATTATTTCAAAAGGATCTTTCAAATTGTCAAGTTGAAAATATTTCATTACCGAGATTTGATTATGGGTTAGTAAATGGTAAAAATTAGTAATTTGAAGGGCTGTTCCTATGGGACCCAATGATTTCAATTTGCTAACGGAAACTCTAGGGGGTTCAGCTTCTTTTATTATATTGTTATATTTTTCACTGTTGAATGGCCCTAGTCGAGAACAGTTGGATGATGACAAAATTATCAAAGATTGATATTCTTTTTTTCTATTCAACAGGGTACGAATAGTTACTTGATTTTGGATAGGCGGTTGTTGACTCTCTGCCTTGGAATAAAACGGATTGATATAGGCGCAACCGGCTCCAGTAGTATTATAGATCAACCCTGAACTCGATGAATCGTTCCTTTTTCCAGTGTATTCAAGGGGGGAGTTGACTAAGTCGATTCTTATAAAATCTCGCACGAGATCCTTTGTTTTTACTTGAACAAAAGAAGCAGGGGCCTCTCCGACATAAGAACGTTTTTTAGCGTGAGTCCAATTCAACACGAAACAAGTCCGAACTAATTGACTGCTTGTTTCCGGGATTCCAAAAATGGCTT